TGAAATGATATATGATTCCAATATGTAAGGTCTATGAAGCATCTTATAAAGAGCAATGTAATAGAGCATCAATAGAGATTCATCAATAATTAGATGAATATCTGTTCATCGAAGAAAAAATCAAGAGCCTTAAGTCAATAAAGACTGAGAAGGTTGACTCAAGAACAAATTTTATTTTATTTTTATTAAATATAAGAAATATTAAATTAAGATTAAATTAAGGCTCCATTGGAGAATTCAGACCTAAGCATTAATCGAGAAGCGATGGGGACGACGGAACCCGTGAATGCAAAGGATTCTATTGAAAATTGAAAATGAATCCTAATGAGTTATCGGGTAGGATGGCGGAACAAACCAGAGACCACTTCATTTCTTTTTATTCTGATATTCTGATTCTGAGAGGTCATGAGTTAACCCGACAACTGAAATAGATATTGAAATTGAAAGAGTAAATATTCGCCCGCGAAAACTTTATTTAAATTTTATTTGATTGTTAAATTTTTGTTAATCCGATATGAATATGATAAAAAAGACAAAACAAAATAAAGATTCGTTATAACATTATAACAAAAACAAGATAAGACATTATCTATAAATAGAAAAATAGAATCCATGTTTAATTACTTATATATCTATCCAATATATATCCAAACAAGATATACAAATTTCTAATAGATAAGATAAAATCTCAAAGCAAAGAATCCCAGGATTCAATCTATTATTCATTAACTACCTGCATATCTTAAGAATAAAATAAAATATTTTTTGAGTCCTTTTTTTTCGCGAGGAGCTGGATGAGAAGAAACTCTCATGTCCAGTTCTGTAGTAGAGATGGAATTGATAAACAACCATCAACTATAACCCCAAAAGAACCAGATTTCGTAAACAACATAGAGGAAGAATGAAAGGAATATCTTATCGAGGTAATCGCATTTGTTTCGGTAGATATGCTCTTCAAGCACTTGAACCCGCTTGGATTACATCTAGACAAATAGAAGCGGGGCGCCGCGCAATGACACGAAATGTACGCCGTGGTGGAAAAATATGGGTACGTATATTTCCAGACAAACCAGTTACGGTAAGACCTACAGAAACACGTATGGGTTCGGGGAAAGGATCCCCCGAGTATTGGGTAGCTGTCGTTAAACCGGGCAGAATACTTTATGAAATGAGCGGAGTAGCCGAAAATATAGCCAGAAAGGCTATTTCAATAGCGGCGTCAAAAATGCCTATAAAAACTCAATTCATTATTTCAGGATAGCAATATAGAACCAAAGGAAAGAAGTCTTGGGAATAAAAAAACAATTGCGAGTTTCCTTTTTTTTGACAAACAATATTTCTTTTTTTCTTCGTCCTTTGTTACATTGAAAGAAGAGATTAAAAAAATGATTCAACCTCAGACCCATTTGAATGTAGCAGATAACAGCGGGGCCCGAGAATTGATGTGTATTCGAGTCATAGGAGCTAGTAATCGCCGATATGCTCATATTGGTGACGTTATTGTTGCTGTGATCAAGGAAGCAGTACCAAATACACCTCTAGAAAGATCAGAAGTGATCAGAGCTGTAATTGTACGTACTTGTAAAGAACTCAAACGCGACAACGGTATAATAATACGATATGATGACAATGCTGCAGTTGTCATTGATCAAGAAGGAAATCCAAAAGGAACTCGAATTTTTGGTGCGATCGCCCGGGAATTGAGACAGTTAAATTTCACTAAAATAGTTTCATTAGCTCCTGAGGTATTATAAGACGAGACCTCAATATAGTTATAGTTATAGTATTTAAATTAGAGTATTGAAATGACATAGATTTATTAGTTGATTGTGTCTCACGTATATACCTTTACTAAGTAAAAAAAAACACGTTGGTTATATCAAAATTCGGGAGCAACAATAATTTTAGTTTACCATGGGTAAGGACACTATTGCTGACATAATAACCTCTATACGAAATGCTGACATGAATAGAAAAGGAACGATTCGAATAGGATCTACTAACATCACTGAAAACATTGTTAAAATACTTTTACGAGAAGGTTTTATCGATAACGTAAGGAAACATCGGGAAAGCAACAAATCGTTTTTGGTTTTAACCCTACGACATAGAAGGAATAGAAAAGGACCATATAGAACTATTTTAAATTTACGACGGATCAGTCGACCCGGTCTACGAATCTATTCTAACTATCAACAAATTCCTAGAATTTTAGGCGGGATGGGGATTGTAATTTTTTCTACTTCTCGGGGTATAATGACAGACCGGGAGGCTCGACTAGAAGGAATCGGCGGAGAAATTTTGTGTTATATATGGTAATCTGGCTGATATCCGAATTATATCCGAAACTTTCCATTTGTGAAAAAAAAAGGACGGGTTGTCTAATAGAACTCCTCCTGCCCTACAGTAGTTGATACGTCAAGGAAGTTTTACCTGGAATAAAAGAACAAAAATAGATTCATGGAGGTTTAATTAGTGAATCACTTCCACTCCGGATTCCTTTAGATAATGAAGATCTGATTCTAGGTTATGTTTCAGGAAGGATCCGATCGTGGGTGGGATAGAGTCAACAAAAGTGAAGTAAGTGCTTATGATTCAACCAGGGGGCGTCTAATTTATAGACTCCGTAACAAGGATTCGAACGATTAGGTAGTTTTTTCAACTTCAAGATTCCTTTCAGGGGGATCCAATTCAAGGTTCAAAAATTTCAAGAAACTTATTTTCTTCCAATAAGTGGATTCGGAAAAATTTAAGGAATAACAACTATGAAAATAAGGGCTTCCGTTCGTAAAATTTGTGAAAAATGTCGACTAATCCGTAGGAGGGGACGAATTATAGTAATTTGTTCCAACCCGAGACATAAGCAAAGACAAGGATAATCTTTCTATTCTAAAATCTAAAAAGAACTCCTTAAAGAAAAGAAACTAATCTTAAAGAAAGCAATGAACAAATAAAATATAGAAGATCCGTTTTGACATGAAATGGATATATCCATATATCTCTGACTTATCTTTATGAAATGATAAAATATGGCAAAACCTATACCAAAAGTTGGCTCACGTAGGAATGGGCGCAGTAGTGCACGGAAAAGTGCACGTAGAATACCAAAAGGAGTTATTCATGTTCAAGCAAGTTTCAACAATACCATTGTTACTGTTACAGATGTACGGGGTCGGGTAATTTCTTGGTCCTCCGCCGGTACTTGTGGATTCAAGGGTACAAGAAGAGGGACTCCTTTTGCTGCTCAAACCGCAGCGGGACATGCTATTCGAGCAGTAGTAGACCAAGGTATGCAACGAGCAGAAGTTATGATAAAGGGTCCTGGTCTCGGAAGAGATGCAGCATTACGAGCTATTCGTAGAAGTGGTATACTATTAAGTTTCGTACGGGATGTAACCCCTATGCCACATAATGGCTGTAGACCCCCTAAAAAAAGACGTGTGTAGAAATAAACACTAAAGAGATTTCAAGAGAAATAAATGATTCAATGATCTGATCAAATAAAATAATATTACTATGTTTCGAGAGAAAGTAAAAGTCTCTACTCGGACACTACAGTGGAAGTGTGTTGAATCACGAACAGATAGTAAGCGTCTTTATTATGGACGCTTTATTCTGTCTCCGCTTATGAAAGGCCAAGCCGACACAATAGGCATTGCGATGCGAAGAGCTTTGCTTGGAGAAATAGAAGGAACATGCATTACACGTGCAAAATCTGAGAAAATACCACACGAATATTCTACGATAGTAGGTATTCAAGAATCAGTACATGAAATTTTAATGAATTTGAAAGAAATTGTATTGAGAAGTAATTTGTATGGAACTCGTAAGGCCTTTATTTGTGCCAAGGGTCCCGGATATGTAACTGCTCAAGACATCATCTTACCACCTTCCGTGGAAATCGTTGATAATACACAGCATATAGCTAGCCTAACCGAACCGATTGATTTGTGTATTGGATTACAAATCGAGAGAAATAGAGGATACGGTCTAAAAACGCCAAAGAACTTTCACGACGGAAGTTATCCTATAGATGCTGTATTCATGCCTGTTCGAAATGCGAATCATAGTATTCATTGTTATGGGAATGATAATCAAAAACAGGAGATACTTTTTCTAGAAATATGGACAAATGGAAGTTTAACTCCCAAAGAAGCACTTCATGAAGCCTCTCGGAATTTGATTGATTTATTTATTCCTTTTCTACATGCGGAAGAAGAAAACTTACATTTAGAAAACAATCAACACAACGTTACTTTACCTTTTTTTCCTTTTCATGGTAGATTAGCTAAACTAAGAAAAAAGAAAAGAGAAATAGCATTGAAATATATTTTTATTGACCAATCAGAATTGCCTCCCAGGATCTATAATTGTCTCAAAAAGTCCAATATACATACATTATTGGACCTTTTGAATAACAGTCAAGAAGACCTTATGAAAATGGAGCACTTTCGCATAGAAGATGTAAAACAAATATTGGGCATTCTAGAAAAGAAGTAGAAAAGCATTTCGAAATTGATTTACCAAAATTTTAAATCCATTGGATTTTGAACCTTCAGCACAATCCATATATTCGGACCAGAATTGAATAAATGTATCTAGGGAGAATTCACTTTGACTTTGAAGTGACTACTCCCTAGATACGCACATCATGATATTTTATTTTTAAATTGAATCAATTTAAAAAAGACCTAAAGTTAGGGATTTATCAATCGGTAATGTTGCTCCAATACCCAACCAAAGGGCCACTGCAGTACCAATCAAAAAAACGGTTGTCGCTACTGGACGACGAAATGGATTTTGGAATTTATTAACATTTTCCAAAAAAGGTACTGTTAATAATCCCGCAGGTACTGAAACCATTAAAAGAACACCCAATAACTTGTTAGGTACTGTACGAAGTATTTGAAATACAGGAAAGAAATACCATTCAGGTAATATTTCCAAAGGAGTTGCAAATGGATCCGCGGGTTCACCAATCATTGAAGGTTCTAGAACCGCTAAGCCTACGTTACAAGCAATAGTACCGAGAATTACTACTGGAAAAATATATAAAAGATCATTGGGCCATGCGGGTTCCCCATAATAATTATGACCCATACCTTTAGCTAATTTAGCTCTTAATACAGGATCGTTCAAGTCAGGTTTTTTTGTTATTAGGATAGGTGAATTTTTCTAGATCCATCCCCCGAAGGAACCGGACATGATAATTTTTCATCATCCGGCTCAAGCAAAAATCAATCGAATCAAATGGATCCAAACGGATACATATAAAATAAATCTCTATGTTATCCACACATATATGAATAAATCTCTATGTTATCCACACATATATGAATGATTCCATATGTAAGAAAAAAGTTACCCGATTCCATTTTACGAAGTTGCAACTATACATTCCAAGGAATTCCATTTTTACAGGTAAATGCTCAATACCCAAGTAGGCGTACAAAGTTGATCGTGATCAAGTGCTTTCTGGGTCGTCTTAGGCCTTGCGATTCACCTTTATCCCAAAAATATATCGAGATTTTTTACATACAAAGGATTTACTTGTTACTAATATAGTCTAGCCTTTGCTCTTCTTTAGATCCCTTGTTTCACTCCGATAGTATAATTAAATTGGGTCGATGCAGAAGAAATGAATGCATTTTTATACTATTAAGAAAGTAAAATAAGAAAGTAAAAAAAAAACTAACTAAAATCTAATTTGGATTATGCCAAATCACTTATTCTACTGGATCTTACGGAGCCCTGTTCATACACGACATCGTCAGGTCTGATCATAGAAAAGATTCTCTTCAAGCGAACCAGCCTATCCTTTGTATGGGGCTTACACGGTGGTTGGAACAAAGACACATTTGGTTGTGAATTCCAATGTAGCAGATAAAGGCATCTTTCTGCACGGCCCAATCAATAGTTCAAGTCACACACTCCCATAATCCATTTTCTCTTCGGGGAATTCCCTTCAACTATTCATGTCATATCAAATAAATAATGGAATATTGTGGAGTTGAAAGGAAATATCCAAATACATGTCTTATTTTTTTTTTTTTCAATAATCCATATTTGTAGCAATGAAATACGATTGTTCCTCCCCCAAGTAATAAGATAAATGATTGGTTACAATATAGTTATGGTCTATATTCTCTATAAAGGACCAGAAATGCCTTGCTTACGTATCATTAGGAAATGCATTAACATAAATACAGCAGTAAGAAGGGGTAATACAAAAGTATGTAAACTATAAAAACGGGTCAAAGTGGATTGTCCCACACTAGCACTTCCACGCAATAACTCTACCAAAGGCGATCCTATTACCGGAATAGCTTCCGGAACGCCTGTTACGATTTTGACTGCCCAATAACCAATTTGGTCCCGAGGTAAGGAATAACCTGTTACACCAAAAGATGCGGTCAACACAGCCAGAACCACGCCTGTAACCCAAGTCAATTCGCGAGGTTTTTTAAAACCACCAGTGAGATAGACACGAAATACGTGCAGGATCATCATTAAGACCATCATACTTGCCGACCATCGATGAACTGATCGGATTAACCAACCAAAGTTAGCTTCAGTCATTATGTATTGAACAGAAGCAAAAGCCTCAGTAACGGTTGGACGATAGTAAAAAGTCATAGCAAATCCTGTAGCTACTTGTACCAAAAAACAAGTAAGCGTAATTCCTCCGAGACAATAAAATATGTTAACATGAGGAGGAACATATTTACTAGTTATATCATCTGCAATCGCCTGAATCTCGAGGCGTTCTTCGAACCAATCATAGACTTTATTGAGATAGGTAAACCAAAAGGACTCCCCCCCTGAGAACCGTATATGAGAATTTCATCTCGTACAGCTCAAACAAAAACACCCAAATAATAGCTGAAACGGATATGGAATAGAAAGTTTGAAACTTCTTAATCTTTTCATTCAATTTTATCTGAAGATACAAAAGAGTAAAAATCCGAAAGCTCTTTTTTGTAGTTGTAATTATAATGCCAAAAAATCAAGTCGGCGCATTCGTCTTTATGTTGACCGTTACAGGCCTCTTGAATCTTCTATTTACCTACTTATTTCTTTTTCTTTGCTTTGATTTGTTATTTGTATGGAATGTGGCTTTATTCTTGTTTTCTTTATTTTTGATAGGAATTCTCTTGTTAAGACCCTATGACTCAATTGAAACTTCAGATTCCTCCCAGAACCGCGATGATTCAATAAAACCTTCAAACTAAGTCCAAAGATTCTTTGAGTAAGAACCATTGGATCATCACTTATTCAATGAATAGAATAGATATAATAAATAAAAATACAAAGAAAAGAAAGGTTTGTCCTTTGATCAAAATAAGCATAAACTAAATGAGAGTTTGAAAGAAGAAAAAATCTTTCGAGTTATAAATAATATAACTCTTTCTTTGAATTTTGAGGCCGGCCGCGCGGTTTGAATATTAAGTATGAATCATAGTTCGAATACTTCGTGATCCATTTCATATATTCCGTGCTCCAGATACTAGAATGGCTATCCGACGGGATAAAACTATCTCGATCAAGATGACAGACCCATTTTCTGTACTATCAATAGGATCAATTATAACAAGTCACACACTCATATTCCGGAAATACAGAAACAAATAAATTTCGCGGTCGAACTACCAAAATAGAATGGGCTAAAAAAAATCCGAGAACTCAAAGTTTCACTTTTTTTTTGTATTGAAAAGTGAGGCTTCGTGGTTCTTGTCAATCTAATTCAGTGAAATTCCCTCCAGTAAAACGGAAGAATTATAAATCTCCAAAAGAATAGATAAGAATATCGCAAATAAAGCCATTGCGACACCCATCAAAGGAGTCGTTCCCCATCCAGGGGCTACTTTACCATATTCCGAATTCAGTGGTTTCAAAAAATCCCCTACAACAGTTCGTCTTGGACCAGATCTAGAACTACCCTCAACGGTTTGTGTAGCCATAAATCTTATTTTGTATTCAGTGAGATCTGTTGACTTTGTATATCATTCCGCTGTAAATAAACGATCTTATCATAGATCCATTGTGATCTTGAAATTATATAATAATGGAAACAGCAACCTTAGTCGCCATCTCTATATCTGGTTTACTTGTAAGTTTTACTGGGTACGCCTTATATACTGCCTTTGGGCAACCCTCTCAACAATTAAGAGATCCATTCGAGGAACACGGGGACTAATTGAAGTAATGAGCCTCCCAATATTGGGAGGCTCATTACTTCAATTGAGATAATGAAAAATCATTTCATTTTTTTAGTTGGAACTTTAGGCGGTTCTCGAAAAAAGATAGCGAAAAAAATTATCCCTAGAGTAGATACTAAGAGGAATGTATAAACCAATGCTTCCATAAATTCGATCGTGGTTTACAATTATAGCTTCCGTACCTGTTTATTTGGAATCATCTCCCGAATAAAATAAAGAAAGAACAAGAATCAAAGAAAAGGCAGCTATCTTAATCAATATTTTTCCAGCAGCCTATGTCAAATCACAAACAGAAAATAGAAGCGAAAAATAACAAAGCAATCTTGCATTAGACTACTTGTCTTCTTGTAGTTGGATCTCCAATTTTTTGGAATGCTCCAAATTCCACTTGAGCATCCAAATCTGGATCAATACCGGCAAAAACATCTCTGAACAGGGTTCTAGCACCATGCCAAATGTGTCCGAAGAAGAAAAGCAAAGCAAACGAAGCATGCCCAAAAGTAAACCAACCCCTTGGACTGCTACGAAAAACACCATCGGATTTCAAAGTAGCACGATCTAATTCAAAAATTTCACCCAATTGAGCACGTCTAGCATATTTTTTCACAGTAGCAGGATCACTATAACTCACTCCATTGAGTTCGCCACCATAGAACTCAACAGTTACACCTACTTGTTCGACACTATACTTCGATTCTGCCCTTCTAAAAGGGACGTCCGCTCTAACAATTCCGTCTCCGTCTACCAAAACAACCGGAAATGTTTCAAAAAAAGTAGGCATACGACGTACAAAAAGTTCACGCCCTTCTTTATCTCTAAAGATAGGGTGTCCTAACCACCCAACGGCTATTCCATCCCCGTTGTCCATTGAACCCGCTCTGAATAATCCTCCTTTTGCCGGATTATTGCCAATGTAATCATAAAAAGCTAATTTTTCAGGAATTTTAGACCAAGCTTCTGATAAACTTTGATTTTCGGCTAACCCAGCACTAACCCTTCGATATATTTCTTGCTGGAAGTATCCTTGATCCCATTGATAACGAGTAGGACCAAATAATTCGATGGGGGTAGTTGCTGAACCATACCACATAGTTCCAGCAACAATAAAAGCTGCAAAAAAGACAGCAGCTATACTACTGGAAAGGACGGTTTCAATATTTCCCATACGTAATCCTTTGTATAAACGTTGAGGCGGACGGACACTAAGATGGAATAAGCCCGCTAATATCCCCAATGTCCCTGCTGCAATATGATGAGAGGCTATTCCTCCCGGAACAAAAGGATCAAAACCTTCCACGCCCCACGCTGGATTTACAGGTTGTATCTTGCCAGTTAGTCCATAAGGGTCGGACACCCATATTCCAGGACCATACAATCCTGTTACATGAAATGCGCCAAAGCCAAAGCAAGCCACTCCTGAGAGAAATAAATGAATTCCAAAAATCTTGGGCAAATCCAAAGAAGGTTTCCCTGTACGCTCATCACAAAAAATTTCTAGATCCCAATATACCCAATGCCAGATAGCTGCCAAGAAGCACAAGCCAGAAAACACAATGTGTGCTCCGGCCACACCTTCGTAACTCCAAATACCCGGATTTGTTATCGTCCCCCCTGTAATACTCCAACCGCCCCATGAATTGGTTATTCCTAAACGAGTCATGAAGGGTATAACGAACATACCTTGTCTCCACATTGGATCAAGAACGGGATCGGAGGGATCAAAAACGGCTAATTCATATAGAGCCATTGAACCGGCCCAACCAGCAACTAGAGCCGTATGCATTATATGAACAGAAAGCAAGCGACCGGGATCATTCAATACGACAGTATGAACACGATACCAAGGCAAACCCATGGAAATACCCCTTTATCAACGAAAAATAGACACTATGTAACTTTATTGCATTGGAATACCTCCCCTTTTCGGTGGATTCTTTCGGAGAAAGGATCAATATTTGTTCTATTCCATTAGTAATAAGGGAAGAATTCGGCTCAGAAGAAAAAAGAGAAGCAGATCTATTCTATACCCGATAAGTATCAATACGCAATGGGGGTTGATCCTATTTTTTATGAATGAATGCATCCCTATTTGTTCATCATTCAAAGGCCCTATTCGTAAGAATTCTCTTTCATTCATTCTGTCTTTCTTTATTTTATGGCCTTATTCTATCTCTGTATAAAATATGATAAAGGCGAATATTATTAAGACCATTATTACGCTTCCACATCAAAGTGAAATAGAGTATTTAATTCTTTTTCTTTCCTTTAATGCCTATTGGTGTTCCAAGAGTTCCTTTTCAAAGTAGGGGGGAGGGACATGCAGGTTGGATTGACATATAGTGCGACTTGTCAAATATATTGGGTCATATGGGATTGCCCCGTTCTCTCGCCCGATCGAGATATCCTCTGTTTCGCCCCAAAAAAATTGATTGAATTATCAAAAATTTGTAGCGTGAAGTGTAATGAAGTGCAATTAGGGATCTAGGGATCCATTTCATTTTTTGGGAGGGTATCCAGATTAATATTTTCAATTAGAATGATTTATGGTTGACTTGGTTGGACCGATAAAATGAAGTATCCAGGCTCCGTTTAGAAAAAACCCGATTGGTAATATCTTTATGATTGCCACCTATATCATAATCATAATTTTTTTTTATTTAAAATTAAATTAAATTATAAATATATATAAATTTAGAGTGATTTCAAACTGTTAATCAATCGAATAATATGAGAAATACGTTGAATATTTGGCGGAAAACATGAAAGAAAAAGGAATTAAATTAAAATAAAAAAAGTAAATGAAATCATATCAAAAAGACGTAGTATTGGGTCATTTGTCCTATATGCGCAAATCAAAATCGGGCAGATCTTTACTCGGAGTAGAGCATAAACCTAAAAAAATTGAATAAAAAATTGACGAAACCCATTTAGGAACAAGAAAATGACATCGTGATTTGGATTGAATCCCAATGAAAAAAAAATAGATCAATGAAAAGTTTGTGCGATAAGTTTAGCGAATTTTTTTCTATATTATAGGAAAACGGTCCAAAACTCATCTTTCTTTAATTTGAATTTCATTTTATTTGAAAAATGTAAGAAAAAGCCCCTTCATTAGAAATTCGAAGTTAGAAAGGGCCCACTAGAAAAAACGAAGGATGGATGGAATCTACACATTGATTTTTTTTCGGAATTTTTGTTGAACCGTATGCATCAAAAGGTGCCTGTACGGCTACTAAGGGATACAATTTTATCCTAATCAACCGACTTTATCGAGACAGAATATTTTTTTTAGGCCAAGAGGTTGATAGCGAGATCTCGAATCAACTTATTGCTCTTCTGGTATATCTCACTATCGAGAATGATACCCAAGAGATGGTTTTCCTTATAAACTCTCCTGGCGGATGGGTAATACCCGGAATAGCTCTTTATGATGCTATGCAATCTGTGAGACCAGATGTGCATACAATATGCATAGGATTGGCCGCTTCAATGGGATCTTTTCTCCTGGCCGGAGGAACAATTACCAAACGTATAGCATTCCCTCACGCTCGGCGCCAATGAGTTTTTTTTATTTGATGGAAAGAAAAAAGAAGACTATGCCTTCGCCATATGAAATATGAATTAGCAAGTAATAATAGCATGGCACTTCGAATTCGATATGAAATTTTTTTTCTTTTTTTTTTTTTCAAAATAAAATATTAGATTATGTATCGAAAGAGTAGTATGAGAGAAAGGGCATTTCCAATTTTATCTTAGCTGTCGTGAGCCCATCTCAGCGTCACAAACGTTTTTTTCTTTTCACACCAGAGGGTATTAACAATATTTATGTTAGAAAAGAGTTATGTTAGAAAAGAGTACGAAAAAAAAAGACTCTTTTTTTTTTCTTTCTTTTTTTTTTCAAAAAAAAAACGAAACTTTGGGATTGCTGAATCACAGACGAAATAAATATATAAAGCAACGGGGCCATCATAGTATTTTTTAACTTTTCCGAAAAAAAAAGAAGGGTGGTAATTGGATTATTTATTGATCTGGGTCTAATAGACTCTATATTTTCTCTTTTTTCGATGAAAGAAAAAAGAGAATTCCATTGTAAAGCCGTATGCAATGCGCAAAAATGCCTGTACGGTTGTTCAATTCTATCTTTTTTTTTTCTTATTATTCTTTAGCTATTCTTCTCGCCTCATTATGTGAGTTAGAAGAACCTTTTATTATGTTATATCCTCAGGGTAATGATCCATCAACCTGCTAGTTATTTTTTTGATTCACAAGCGGCAGAATTTATCCTGGAAGCGGAAGAACTACTGAACCTTCGCGAAAGCATCACAAGTGTTTATGTACAAAGAACGGGCAAGCCCTTCTGGGTTGTATCCGAAGACATGGAAAGAGATGTTTTTATGTCAGCAACAGAAGCCCAAGCTCATGGAATTGTGGATATTGTAACGGTTAAATAACAAATAGCAATAGCAACGATTTAACACCACTCCACAATTTAATTAAGAGTGATTTAATCCCTCTTATTCCTTTCCTTCTTAATATTAAGAATTAAGGGGTTAATATTTTATTAATATATTAAATAGAAAATAGAAAAAGAAGTAATTCAGAATCATCTGGTTAGGATCGATCTAAACCAGTCTATTATGTATATGATTCAGCATGCCAACTATTAAACAACTTATTAGAAATGCAAGACAGCCAATTAGAAATGTCACGAAGTCCCCTGCTCTTGGGGGATGTCCTCAGCGCCGAGGAACATGTACTAGGGTGTATGTGCGACTTGTTCAGATCATGGGCTGAGAAAAAAGAAACAATTTTTTCAGTATCAACGATCAGTACCAGTGAAGAGAATGGAATAGAAGGGGGTTCTTCCGTTCACTATCTAAAAAAGATAGATCTACCATATCCTTCTATTGTGTATGAAATTTATGGTTTCCATTGGCGCAAATCCAATCTTGGAATTTAAGATGAGAAAAAATTCCCCATTGGTAGCAAATGCTTATCCATTAAGCGGGGAAAATCCTATTTCTATTTAAAAAGCAAAAAGATTATGCTTCGACTCTTGCAAAGAACGGACTAACAGGGTCAGCTACCCAATTAATCCTCATACTTACATACCGTTACTGTATAAGATAGATCTCGTTGTGAAAGATCTATTACTGGAAAATTTATGAGTAGAGCCGAAGAGTGTGAACTGTACAAGTTACCAATTAAATGAAGGAATGAGCTCCGGTGTATAGAGAGGACCTCACCGTTTAAGAAGTAACCATAGAAACGATGGAACCCACTATTTATTTATCCATTTCTATTTACTCCTTTATTTTAGTTAATATGCTTTTTTTGATACCTAGTATCAATACAATTTCTTATTTCAAGGCGAAATGAAATGCCTAGAAAAAAGGAAAAATCGTGGTCGGGACGGTTATAGTAGCAAAAGCCATTGGAATTTTGATTTTATACATTGGAAGAATCCGTTTTGTTATTAATAGACTAGAAAAGAATAACTGAAAGAAAGAATTAGTTATTCATCAAAATTTCTTTTATTCAATGACCAGAATTAAACGGGGATATATAGCTCGTAGACGTCGAACAAAAATTCGTTTATTTGCATCAAGCTTTCGAGGGGCTCATTCAAGACTTACTCGAACTATTACTCAACAAAGAATAAGAGCTTTGGTTTCGGCTCATCGGGATAGAGATAGGAAAAAAAGAGATTTTCGTCGTTTGTGGATCACTCGAATAAATGCAGTAATTCGCGAAGCGGGGGTATCCTATAGTTATAGTAGATTAATACACAATCTGTACAAGAAAGAGTTGCTTCTTAATCGTAAAATACTTGCACAAATAGCTATCTCAAATAGGAATTGTCTTTATATGATTTCCAATGAGATTATAAAATAAGGAGATCGGAAGGAATCCACCGAAATGCTTTAAATAAAATGGGGTTCCCTCGAGAATGAACTCGGGGAAGGTAGAGTAGAAATTAATATGGTAAAAAAAAATTCTGATCTGATTACGACACGACAATTTAAATTATCAGATTTTTTGAATAAAGCATCAGCCTACGTTTTGAATAAAGCATCAGCCTACGTTTGATAATTTTGAGTCAATTGAAGGGGAAGCCTATTTTTTTCTGGTTCTAAGAGCAGTAGTTCTAGCGGTCGACTCGCTTCTTTCAAATTGTTTCTCATTATTAAGAAAGGGTAACGAAGATAAAATGCGAGCTTGTTTTATAGCAATAGTAATTAATCGTTGTTGTTTTAAGGTCAATCTATTTACTCGCCTAGATAATATTTTTCCTTGTTCACTAATAAATCGACTAATTAAACTCATGTTTCTATAATCAATTCGGTCCCCCGATTGGATCGGGGGCAAACGCCTACGAAAAGATCGCTTGGATTTAAGAAAGAGTCGCTTGGATTTATCCATGATTTCTTTATTCCTTATTTCTAAAAATAATCCTATCCTTATCTCGATTTCTAAAATCCTATTTTGATCGGATCAAATTCAAATTATAGAATTAATATAATAAATCTAAATAGGATTTGGTTTGTTTATTTTATTATTATTTATTATTTTTATTATTTCAATTTTTCTTATTTAAATATATAGAAATTAAAATTGAAATCTATAGAAATGTATAGAAATATATCTAAATAATATAATAATATAGAATAATAATATTTAAATATATAAAAATATATAAATCGTTATATATATAACGAATTATATACTTAATATATTATATACCTAATGTCCTATTTTCATATTGTCGGGAAGGGGTCACATACGAGCACTTGATTCGATTTATTTCTTTATCTCCCCGTGAATTGTATGTTTGTAACAATAGGGACAGAATTTCTTCACTTCCAATCGACTAGGCGTATTGTGTCGATTTTTTTGAGTAATATACCTGGAAATGCCCGTTGATTCCTTATTAACGCCGTTTCGAACACAACAGGTACATTCCAAAATAATCATTACTCGGACATCTTTACTCTTGGCCATGAACCTCCTTTGAGTTTTTAATTCAACCAACTCTTCTAGTTTCCGATCAAAAGTGAAGAAGAAAGGAATGAAAAAAAAAATAAATATAAATAAAAGTTGCTAACTCAAAACCAAATCCTGAAAGATTTCGTTGCAATCAATTGCAATCAATATAGTAAATCAATATAGATTTATTTTTATAGTAAATAATAAGAATAAGTAATACAATGATTTCTAACTCTATTTAGAATCACCATACGGTATTTTCTTTAAGTATCTTGTAGGATACTGTTGTTCCAGCCACATTTCTCTTTTCGCTCTACTAGTAATTTAATTGCAGCTTGAACCCGAGTTTCGGTGAGGTTGAATCCACTTTTTTCGTTCTACCTTCCTTATTTATTTTAGCTAATTCTTATATAATTCTAAAAAAAAACTAAAAAAAAAGGGGGGGGGCGAGAGAGGAGTCACAGATATTTGATTGTATCTCGATCTAATCTTTTTCGCCCCGGCCCGCCGCAATAACTAGAATTAAAAAAAAGGGAATGTTAACGCATCCGGGAAGAAACGATTGATCTCTATCAATAAACCCGCTAAAGAACCGAACCAGAGAGTACTTAGTACTGGTGCTACGGAAAGATATGTTTTTAGATCTCGCATTTAAAATCCTCCTTCTTTATCGTATTACATTATGCTAATACATATATAATCACATGTATGTGTGGTTAAAGCCCACTTGTATTTGTATATTTGTACCCGGAATTCCTAATTCAAAATTCAAATCAATTCAAATTTAAATGTACAACGATTCGATAAATAAGATTTTCCTTTTCTTAAAACATCAAAATAGGTCCCTTTCCGACTGAGAATTACCACCAAAAATATTCATTTATTATTCATTATATGGTTGTTATATGATATGAGACCAAAAAGAGGAAATGGAAAGATAATTTTTGTATTTCAATAGATGAAATAAGGGTGTGGAAAACAAGACAGGGATTCTCTACAATGACATTGTAAGCCAATTGAAAGGGATGTAGCGCAGCTTGGTAGCGCGTTTGTTTTGGGTACAAAATGTCACGGGTTCAAATCCTGTCATCCCTACCTATTACTTCTCCGTCGAGCAGTAACGAGGGAGCCATTTTAGTTTTAGATTGATTAAAATTAAGCATACATAATCTATCACTTTCTCATATTCTATATGATAGTATAGGTATGCACGATGTATTGGGGTTATAAAATAAAAGAATCCTCTTTTTTACAGTCTTATTTATTATGATAAGAAAGCGCTCTTAGTTCAGTTCGGTAGAACGTGGGTCTCCAAAACCCAATGTCGTAGGTTCAAATCCTACAGAGCGTGATTCCGCTCTTGTTAGGTCGAAAATTACACCGAACTGAAAAAAAAATTAACAGCAATTCGACTTTGACCTCCTTGGAAAAAAAAATTAACAGCAATTCGACTTTGACCTCCTTGGATTTACTTATTAAATTAAAAATTAAAGGGGTCAGTCAAAAAAGAGATGTTAATTAATCAAAGGTCCAACTGATCACCACGTCTGTATTGTAAATATGCGGTTACGAATAATCCAGCCAAAGTAATAGGAATTAGACCTAAGACTATTCCAAATAGAAAAACTTCAATCATTTCAATTTAGTTGAAAGGAGAAAAAGAAAGGTAATATCTATCCCTAAATATGAATCTCTATTGCCCATGAATATCAATAACTAATAATTGATAATTAACACGGTAAGGAACTATAGAATATATGGAATAGGACAGAAAGCTTTGTTTTTATGAATTGTTCGTTCATTCAATTAATTTTCAAATAAGTCGTATCTTACTCAGACCAATAAATAGAGCTGAGGTTATAGTTAAAGCCGCTAGTAAAAAACCGAAATAACTAGTTATAGTAGGCATGAAGGAGCTAAATGAAATATGTTCTTTTTATACATATGTTTATAAAGCACTTACCTAAGTTTCAATTTTTAAAAGAGACGGGGATAAGCAAAAATACCAATTGAAAGAATAAGTTAATTGCAATTTTTTGATTCATCAATCATTATAAATGGTATTCACAAAAATAGAGCGTCAGGACAAGAGTAGAAAAGAAAAAGAAATCGATTCATCATTTTTGTAGTTAGGTCAAGAAAAAACCTTTGGATCTACTACAAGAATACAAGAACGGCCGCCTCACAAATATTGATTAGTAGAATTTTTTTATTCCTTGCTTTTTTTTTATCTATATCTAATACTATCGACTACTCTTACTTGTTACTAGACGACTAAGCAATTCCTTAAAATA